TCCTTTCATGGAGTTTATCCATTATTCATATAATTCCATATATTAGGAATTATAAAAATGATTTAAACGCAATAACTGCACCAAGTGCCATTTTTACCCAAGGTTTCGCCACATCAGGTCTTTCAACTGAAATGCATCAACCCGCAATATTAGTACCTGCCCTACAATCTCAGTGGTTAATGATGCATGTCAGTATGATGTTATTGAGCTATGCAGCTCTTTTATGCGGATCATTATTATCAGTTGCTCTTATAGTGATTACATTTCAAAAAAAAATTGATTTTTTTTTGAAAAACAAGAATTTTTTAAGTTTAAGGAAATCGTTTTTCTTTGGTGATATGGAATATTTGAACGAAAAAGGAAGTATTTTAAAAAATACTTCTTTCCTCTCATTTAAAAATTTTTATAAATATCAATTAATTCAGCATTTGGATTCTTGGAGTTATCGTGTCATTAGTTTAGGGTTTACCTTTTTAACCATCGGCATTCTTTCTGGAGCAGTATGGGCTAATGAAGCATGGGGTTCATATTGGAATTGGGACCCTAAGGAAACCTGGGCATTTATTACTTGGACCATATTTGCAATTTATTTACATACTAGAAAAAATTCAAAATTGCAAGATCAAGTTACGAATTCGGCATTTGTAGCTTCTATAGGATTTCTCCTAATTTGGATATGCTATTTTGGAATCAATCTATTAGGAATCGGGTTCCATAGTTATGGCTCATTCCAATGAATACTATGAGTGAAAAAGATAATTGAAGAACCCACAAATATGGGCAAAAAAAAGTATTGTTAACCAAGAAAAATAACTCGTGATAAAGACAAGATAATATTATACCAGAAAAGCCCGTGCTCGGGAGAAGAATAATATATTCTCTGTTTCTCGAATACGGGCTTTTGTCGGTAAAGAGGAATCAAATGATTCAAGTGAAGTTTTTTGTCACATATCAATAAGAAAGACCCATGCTGCGAGTTGTTTCATGCCATAAATAAACACGCACACTCAAAAAATCCGTTGGACAAGCGGATTCACATCTTTTACAACCTACACAATCTTCGGTTCTTGGCGCAGAAGCAATTTGCTTAGCTTTACATCCGTTCCAAGGTATCATTTCCAATACATCCGTGGGACAAGCTCGAACACATTGGGTACATCCTATACATGTATCATAAATCTTTACTGAATGTGACATTGGGTCTATAAATTCCAGTTTTGAACACAAAAAATTTTCAATCTGGTAAAAGAAGAAAATGAAAAAATCATATATTTTCTATTATAGACACCAGATGAATCAATGATTTATCAAAATTTTAAGAATCAATAGATTTTTTAATTTGTTTATGAAAAAGGACCAAGATACTTTGATTTCCATTTCAATAAACATGAAATATAAGTTTACGAATTAAATTCATGTTATTTTTACTATATGTATTATAGTATTTTATATAGAATGTATATAGCTATGGAATATAGAAACTATGTGGAATATAGAAAAGTATATAGAAATCTAATTATATAGATAGTAGAATTAAGGATATATTGATATATTATACATCAATATCAATTTAATACGTTTGTTATTAGGTTAGTGATATAAGAGGTTAGTAATTCTAAATATCAATTCTAAATCTATATGAAATATATGAAAAAAGAGAAGAAAGAAAATAAAGAAGGAAGTAATAAATAAGTAAATAATACTAAGATAATTTTTGATTCTATAAATATTTAATATTGAATTCTAATTCTAATATCTTATTATTCTAATTCTGTTAGATTCGATTTAGATTTAGAATATTCTAAAATTAGAAAAGTCTTATGTTTCTATTTCTATGTGAAAATAGAGTGAAAATAGAAGAATTATGACTAATTCTTCAGCAAATTTGATTTATTAATACGAATTAATTTTCTGTTACGATTACGAAACAAGAGCTAGGCCAATAGCTACTTAAGCAGCAGCAATGGCTAGAACAAAGATTGAAAAAATTTCTCCTTTTAATTGTCGACTATCAAATAGATTGGAAAATGTGATGGGATTGATATTTACCGAATTCAGTATAAACTCAAGACACATAAGTGTTCTAGCCATGCTTCGGCTTGTGATCAGTCCATAGATACCGATAGAAAAGAAATAAACACTTAGAAGAAATACATGTTCTAACATTCTTGATCAATTCCTCATCTCTCTCAATTCATTGAAATATGAACAAAAAGGAAACTTATTAAGTTGACTATAATAGAAGAATTACATAACAAAAGAATATATTCACAGTAGATTGAGAAAAAAAAAGAGATTAAATCCATTTTTATTCTTTCAATAAAAAAAAGAAGTTCTTCTTTCTTCTTATATTAGATTATTGACAAGTCATAGTAATAGCACCTATTAAAGAAAGTAAAAGGATTAGATAAATGAGTTTAAAAGGAAGAGAAAAATATGTGAAGAAATGAATCCCAATTTGTTGAACGTTATCTATGAAAAAACTCTGTTCTCTAATCTGATTTGATCTTGTAGTCCAAAAAATTCCGTACCATAACGTGTTTGGAAGAGTAGTCATTCAATGAAAAAAAAAGTGCTTGTACAAACCAATGAAGTGATCCTATTTACAAAGATCCACAAATAGGAATCATTGGAATATTCTGAACCGTTCATAAACAGCACAGCAAATATGATTAATACATTTACAAATAAGGAACTCCGTGGCAGTTAAAAAATAGGAATTCAAAAAAAGATAGAATTGAAGAATATACAAACAAGAAAAAACAATACCAATCAAAAGGCAGAATCAATGGGATTGGTAAGTAATACTATTCCCAAACCTCCTAATATAAGAACTGATCCCAGAAAGATTACTAAAGATATTGAAGAGTTACAGGTAAATGATTTGTATGGGATAAGGTAATTATGAAACTTTGTCCAATGTACTTTGTGGCTCATATTTTTTCCTTAATTCATTAATTTATTAAAATGAAAAATATAAAAAAAGAATAACTGAACTAAGAAAAAAATAATGAAAAAATAAAAAAGAATAAGAATAATAATAAGAAATTCAAATTTAATTAAGAAATTTTAGGTTCCCTAATATTTAATTGATCAATTAATTTCTTATAACGCACTTTATTTTTATTTGATAAATAAGTCAATAATCGTTGACGTTTTCCTAGAATTATTCGTAGACCTCTTTGTGATAAAAAATCTTTTTTGTGCAATTCTAAATGTAAAGTAAGTCTTCGTATCTTACTGGTGAAATGGGATACTTGAAATTCAACAGATCCACTATTTTCTTCTTTTTCTGCTTGTTTAATAACTGAGATGAATGAATTTTTTTTGACCATAAATGAAAATTTGTATCTTTATTTCCTGTGAATTTTACTGATCAGGAAAAATAAAATAAATAAGAAAAAAGAATATTTATTATACCAGTTATTTTTATCTTTTTATCTAGTATACATTAAATTTGGATTAGATTAATTTCATATACTCTTTTTTTTTTCATTTATGTGGTTTATGTTTTGTATATTTTGATCAAAATATACAAAATATACAAAATATATATGTATTCGCAAAATAGAACAATTTCTTTGTTTTTTTTACTTAATCTTTTTACTTAAAGAAATTCCACTCTTCATAATGAAAGTTGATATACTATGAAATCAGCATTATTTATTAGAATATTACTATTATAGTGTATATGTTGTATATGTTTTGGCTTTATCATTTAACAAATATGTTAGACGATATGTAGGAAATCCACTATAAATTCTTTTTCATTCGAATTGAATTCATTCCTAATTGTTAATACATTTAATACATATGTATTCTTAACATACTGAAACGACTGCTGTTATTGGCATCAAACCAATAGCGATTCATACAAGCTAAATCTTCTAATCTATAATTGGGCCAAAGAAACAATTTGAATTTAATGAAATTTTTTCTATCTGTATTAATATGTTTGTTCTCATTCAAAAATTGCCCACAGTTTCTTATTTTATTTTCATTGCAAAATCTTGGATTTCTATCCACAACATGAAAATTCCGGGAATTTAAACAAATTCTAATTCGAAATTCTCTACGACGTCTGGGGGATAGAATATTTTCAGGAACAAGTAAATCATAATGATTTTTGTCTCCACTCAAAAATATGTTGCTGTGTCGTGCAATGGATTTTTCAAAACCTCCTTTCTTAATTCTTTTTTTTGTGTCTTTTTTATTTGTTTGGTACTTCTTATTATTAACTGATGAAATATCCATAGTTTGATATATAATAGATTTTCCGTCCCTTCCTATAGATAGACAAATTGGTTCAATAAGAAATATTCCCTTTCTTATCAATTCTGCAAGAACTAGGTCCTTTTGAATCACCATTTCATCTATATTTATTTCACCTCTTTGAATCGAAGATATAGCAATTTCCTTTAGATTTATCAGTCTAAGTAGGAGACAATATATCCTTATATTTTTCATTATTTTCTTATTCAAACGATCAGCCCATCTTAGTTGAAAAAGTAAATATTTTCTCAAAAAGAAATCTAGTTCCATTTCATTCTTGCTCTTATATTGTTTTTTTTTTATACCTTTTTTTATTTCTAAGCTTGCGTAAGCTTCTTCAATAGCTTTTTTATTCTTTTGGTTTAGTAGATTCAATACAAGATTTCTTTGGACCTGTTGTTGGTTTTCTTCCTGCTTGTAATTTGCTAATTCAAGATAGTTTTTTTTCTTTGATGATTTTACGTTCATTTTTTTACTTTTGTCATTTATAGAAAAATGAAAAAAGAGTGATTTTATTGGGATGATCCAAGGTTGAATTTTATATAAATCAAAAAGTAGTACAAATTCTGGGAAGAACCAAGTTTTTAGATTGGATATAGTATCATGATTGGACGCGATACCATTATCATAGAACCTTTTTTTATTCATTCCCATGCAATCAAAAACGAAATTGCATGTTTTGATCTCTTGATGAATTGTAGGAAAAAAAAGATCTTTTTTTTCCATTTTGTTGAAATTAGTAATTACATTCTTAGTCTTTTTCTGAATCTTGATGCCAATATGTGCATTGGTCCAGATCTCTATATTATTCTCAATATGATTTAGAAAACAAAGATGAAGAATTCTACAATCAAAATATTTTCTATCCAAATTAGTATTCCTATCAATCAGAACTCCTTTTTCTAGATAATCATTACTAGGTATACTTACCAATACATAAAATGATTCAGGTTTCGATATATTGAAATGATATGTAATTTCTTGATCCCCGTTTTTTTCTAATGTTGATCCAGAAATGTATAAATTAGGGAGGCTTATGTATTTATATGATAAAATATCATATCTGTAATGTTTTTTCCATTTCTCTTTTTTATTCATAAATGAATTCTCTGCATAGTCATTTTCTTTCATGGAAGAAATGAATCGGTATTTTTTATCGAAATCCAATTGGTTTGATTCCTTGTTTTGAATCATACGATGTTTATCAATTCTATTTCTCCATTTTTTAGGTACTAATTGATACTTTTTTTTTTGAGATAAATCGTATTGATAATAACTTTTTAACCAGTTTTTCCATTCGTTCATTACAAACGTATTAATTTGCTTATGTCTCGATTTATAATTAACTATTCCATGTATCATACAATAGTCTTTTAAATTATCCTTAAAAAAAGGATAGTTCCCTTGATATTGAAGTATAGGTCTTAATTGATACTTATTAAGTAATTGGTTTTGTGATATTTTGTAAAAAACATATGCTTGGGATAGGGAAGATAAGTTCCAATAAGTATTGGAATCTTTATTGCTAGTCTTAGTATTATCAATATTTGAAAAAAAATTTTTTATAGTCAAAATAAAATTCATTCTATTTTGATTTCTTTCATCAATTCCTTCTTGTTCTTTATTTATTCCATTGTTGGAAATGGATTTCTTAAAGATCTTTTTTGTTGATTCAAAGAAAAGTTGTGTATTGATCTTAGAAAAGGTAATGGTACATAAAAAAATATCTATGTATATTTTTTCAATGAATGATTTGATAAAGTAGTGTAATTTACGCATTAATCGGATATTTTTCCTTTTTAATATTTTCCAAATATGCTTCTGTAATCCCGATCTTTTATTATCATAAATTCTAACTTTTTCTTTTTTTTTCTTGTCTTTTGCAGTTCCTTCAATTTGATTCCTTATTTGAATTGTCTTATCAGAAAGATCTTTCATTCTTCTTTCTATTAGTGAATTATTGAACCAATTTATCGTTTGATTTAGAACGGATGATTCGATGGGAATATTTATTTTTAAATCTTTTTTATTTTTGTTTGGTTCATATACTTTTTCTTTCCTCACTTCAAAGAATAAATTTGGATTTACTTTATCCAGTTTTTTCATTATTAGGTTGATAATTCGAACTATTTGGCTGACTCCTTTTTTTTTTCTTTTTTGAAGTTCTTTATAAATAGGTTTAAAAAAGAAAGGTCGTTTTCGGGGAGAACCGAAGGGAAGTTCCGCTTCCATTCCCCAGACTGTTAAAAAACAAAAATTTGTTTTTTTTTCTTTTTTTTTAATTATATTTCTATGATGAGATCGTGTCCTAGATTTTATCCAAGGTTTTAGACAGAAAGGATATAAAATCTTTATCTGAATACCGTCTATTAACCAAGCTTGGGGAAATTCTGTTTCTGATAATTGAACACCATTATAGGTGCATTTAATATGGATTTCTCTATTCCATTCCTTAAAATCCTCGTCCCACTCGGGAATTTGAAATAATAAAATACGGAAAATATTTTTAGCTATTATTAAGAAAGGCAATATAATGTATTTTCTAAGAAAAGATTGGGTTACTAAAAGCAAACCTCTTATTACTTGAGTAAATATAAAGGTATCCCAAGCTTCTGCTATTTCTATCTGTTCATTTTTATATTTTTTTTCTTCTTTCTTATCTTCATTTTCAAAATAGGAAATTTTTAATTCTGATTCTTGTTCTCTCCCCATCCAATTCCTAAAAATTAGATTCTTAATTTCGTTAATATCAAAAAACGAAAAAAAAGATGTTTTGTCTAGACGATCCAAAAAAAGGGGAGAATGCACATTTACTTGAAAGAGGTTCCAAATAACTGTTTTACGTCTTTGAGCCCGCATAGATCCTTTGATTAGATTGCGACGAAAATCCGATTGTTGTGAGTAACGTATCAAAGCCACCTCTTCCTCTTCCATTGGATCATCTTTTTTCTCATTGTTACTAGTATTATGATCATTATCGTAATAGATTATCATACGTTTGGCTCTTCTTGAATGAATATCAAAATATTCGTCCTCCAAAATTTCTTCATTTTCTTCTTCCTCTTCTCCCAAATTCTCGATTAATTTGTGTGACCATCGAGAAACTTTTTTACTTATTTCTTCTTTTCTAATTCCAATATATTTCTTTTTCATTCTTTTTTGATCTTTTATATGTGTTGTAATTACATCAAAGAAAAATTGAAAATATTTTTCTTCACTTTCTGAATC